CCTTGTTGTTATTTTCTTGTTGTTCCAAAGTCGTATAAATGGAATTAATCAAATTCAATTTGTCCCGTTCTATCGCAGAGTATTCATTCACTCGATACTGATCTGCGTCTATTTCTACTTTACGTAAGCGAGCCCGGGCTTTTTCCAACTGTTCAATGGCTCCCTCGCGTAATTCTTCTGAATTTCGAATAGTATTCAAGATTCGCTGCTTTCGATTATCTAATAAATCACTTAATGAAAGTAGATTATTTCCATTCCTTTCAAAATTTCCATGATCCCTTCCCGAACCAAACATGAATCTTTTGATTCATTTGGCTCTCACGCTCAATTACTTCAATTACGTATTTTGTATGGTAAATTCATATATCTTTTTTTGAATGTAATGAGCCTATCCTCTATTCTCTCGTCATATTCAAAAAGAAAAAATGAATCACGAATCCAAGACAAAAAGATTCGGAGGACTCTTCTGACCAAACAAAAACTATGTAATTGTCAGCAAAGTTGTTTAGTTTTCTTTTTGCAATCCAAAAACGGTTTCTTACTTTAAGACACAATAATAGATAGGTTGTCCATTCAGCATTGTCTAAAAAGGGAATCAAATCCAATAAGTAGTTTCAATCAGTTTATCGATATGAGTGTTCTATAGCAATAAAATGATTTTTTTTGAAGCCATCTCTATATTAACATATATATACTAACAGAGGGGTAGAAAGAATACCAAGCTGCGTCTGGACTTCAAATGATTTAGCTTTAACCATGTTACTGATCCCAATTATTAGGTGATAGAGAATCGAAGTCTATTGACCAATGAATTACGAAATGCTATGGTTCTTCCCTATGATTTCTGAATTGATTTCATTTATTTAGAAGGAATTCGCAAGCTCATGCACCTTTCGTTCCTAGTTATAACGGAAAAAGTACAGCTGGTTGGATCCAGCCTATTCTTGAAAGAAACAACTCGCACACACTCCCTTTCCAAAAAAGATCAATACCCCAATCACTACACTTAGATTTATTGGATTTGTTGCTAAAATATCGGTATTCAACCCGAAACTCCCGGCGAATGGCCAGTGGCCTAAAGAAAGGAAAGCATCGGTTACATTTTTCATATGATCTCCTCTTATAGATAGACTCAAAAATCGAACAGAAGTCTTTTTGTATCACTTTGTATCACTTCGCCCCCTTTCTATGAGCGGATCTTGGTTGGGTACTGACGCAATTAATCAAGAGGATAATTATCCTTATTTTCTCATTTCTTCCTATTTAGAAATCGACTCGAAAATCGATTTGATTTTCGAAGAAATTCTGAATTCCCCGCTGCAACCCTTCCTAAAAAGGGCCTTCTTGGACTACAAAGGGGAAGGCTGAAAGCGAGTCGGCATGCTAATTCCTCATCCGCAAATCAGCCCTTCCCGTGGGTTATTTTTTCAACGAATGAGGAATTGTAAGAATGAAATCTTGCTAGAATTTGAAAAAGCAAAGCAGAAGGAAAAGGCAATCCAAAATGAAAAAAAGGTTTTCATATTTCTAAGATTAAACAAAAGGATTCGCAAATAAAAGTGCTAATGCGACAACCAGGCCATAAATTGTTAAAGCTTCCATAAAAGCTAGGCTAAGTAACAAAGTACCTCGTATTTTCCCCTCCGCCTCCGGCTGTCTTGCGATACCTTCTACCGCTTGGCCCGCAGCAGTACCTTGACCAACTCCAGGTCCAATAGAAGCAAGCCCTACAGCCAATCCAGCAGCAATAACGGAAGCGGCAGAAATCAGTGGATTCATGATAAGTTCCTCGTCCCAAAAAAAGAAATGGTTAATGATACACTCACCCAATGAATTATGATTTAATTCTTCCCTCGCTACGATTCATCCAGTCGAAATAACTACGAACTTCGCATAGGAGACTCTCCGCATAAATTCACATTTGGAGGTCAAATTAGATCGATCGTTAATTCCTATTGAACTAGCTAATATACCATATACATGTATTTCTTTCCTAATGGAAACCAACCCTTCATCCATCTTAGAGTCAATCGGATTTGAGAATCATTCGTTGAAACAGCCACAAAAGTTGCCTTAGCGCCATTCAATTCGATCCCCTCTTCGCATTTTTTATTTTTGAGAAATTCCGTTTTTGTAAATTCTTCTTTCCCGCTCTTTATCAGGATCCTGCATGGATCCAATCAAAAAGGACAAATTGATTAGTCCATACTCATTGCGTAAAAAGTGATTGATCAAAGGTCATTCCATTTAGTATTTATGAAAAATTTTTTGGCCCCTCATTGAATCAAATCAATTGAAAAGGAAATAATTCGAGTTGACGATTGGGATTGGTCAACCCATAGAAAAAATATTCATTGAAGGGAGATATCGATATAAGTGGACCAAAGGCGAATTTTTGGCAAAAGATCTTTTCGATCTCTTTCCTTTTTTTTACAATTCTCGGTTCAATAGCCTAATCTTTTTTGCTATTACTCTAAATCGTATATAGTGTAGGTATAGATATTGTTTTTTCGAAGTCGATTAGTTTGAGTCGCGCCTATATTTCCTTCGTCGAAGCGAAAAAAAAGACTCTTTCGAAAACTAGTCAATGGTGGCCCTCCATGGATTCACCTATATAAGCCGCGGCTAAAGTTGCAAAAATAAGAGCTTGGATACCACTTGTAAATAATCCAAGGAACATGACAGGGATAGGAACCACTAAAGGGACTAACGAAACAAGAACAACAACTACTAATTCATCAGCTAATATATTTCCAAACAGGCGAAAACTAAGTGATAAGGGCTTTGTGAAATCTTCTAAGATGTTAATAGGTAAAAGGATTGGAGTTGGTTGAATATATTTCCCGAAATAAGCTAACCCTTTTTTAGTAAGACCCGCATAGAAATATGCCACTGACGTGAGTAAAGCCAAAGCAACCGTAGTATTTATATCATTCGTGGGTGCGGCTAACTCCCCGTGAGGTAATTGTATGATTTTCCAAGGTAAAAGAGCGCCCGACCAATTAGAAACAAAAATAAAGAGAAACATAGTTCCAATAAAAGGAACCCAAGGGCCGTATTCTTCTCCAATTTGAGTTTGACTCACATCTCGAATGAATTCAAGGACATATTCGAAGAAATTCTGAACGCCGGTCGGAATGGTTTGTGGTTTCCGAACAGCTAGCGCAGCGGAACCTAATAAGATAGCAATTACAACCCACGAAGTAATCAGTACTTGGCCGTGAACTTGGAAACCCCCGATTTTCCAATAGAAATGTTGACCTACTTCCACACCGGATAGCTCGTATAACCCTTTGAGTATGTTGGTGGAACCTGATAAAAGATTCATATTGCTCTCTGACAAAAAGAAAACTTTAAACGAAATTATTTTGATTCAACCATCTTTTTCTTGACTTAACTACTTGAATCGTATATTTGGAATACCAACTAATCACACTCTATAGCCCAGTTCTTTTTATCTCGTTTTTGAGATTCAGAAATAGTAAGCGATTCGATAAATCTATGAGGGTTCCGAACCGACATAAGTTCTTTTTATTCTTATTAATTACGGATTTCTTAGAGACTCAGAACGGCCCTCACGAATTGCGAATACTAATTTGTTAAGAATAAATCGGAGGGAAGAGATAGAATCATCATTCGCTGGAATCGAAATATCGGCGAGATTGGGGTCACAATTTGTATCGATTAAACAAATTGTTGGAATTCCTAAAGTGATACATTCCCGAAGGGCCGTATATTCTTCGTGCTGATCAACAACGATTACAATATCGGGTAAGTCTGTCATATATTTAATCCCGCCAAGATATCTTTGCAAGTGAGATAATTGTCTTTTCAAGATGGCCGCATCTCGTTTCGGAAGACGATCCAATCTTCCTGTTTTTTGTTTGGTTCTCAAGTCTCTAAACTTCTGAAGTCTCGTTTCTGTAGTCGACCAATTCGTTAACATCCCGCTGAGCCATTTTTTATTAACATAATGACACCGAGCCCTTATTGCAGCCCGTAATACTGAATCAGCTGCTTTTTTTTTAGTGCCAACAATTAAGAATTGTTTTTTCCTACGGGCTGCATCAAAAACCAAATCACAAGTTTCTGATAAAAAACGAGCAGTTTTAATAAGATTTGTAATATGCCTACCTTTACGCTTTGCAGAGATATAAGGTGCCATTTTAGGATTCCATTTTCGAATATCATGGCCAAAATGAACTCCCGCTTCCATCATCTCTTCCAAATTTATGTTCCAATATCTTCTTGTCATTTCTCCCCATACTCCTCCCTCTTTTTGTTTTTTGAAAAAAAAAAACAAAAAGAGACGAGGTACCCTGAAAAAAAAATTGTTCCGATGGAACCTTCCCTTCTACCAGAGATTGGCCCGAAAGACAGGGCCAAGCCATTCTTCTTTTCTATTCATTATTATTTTGATTACTCTTACCAAATCAAATGACTGGATCAAATCCAAATATAGATCCTTTTAAAATCAAAAGGATGAATCTGCTCTTAGGAATTATTAAATACTAGAAATGATTGTTCTGATGTATCGTGGAAATTCTTTGAAAGGAAAGAATCAAATAAGGTTTTGTGGTGAAATAAAATATCTCTCATTTCCCCCTGGAATAGATTCTTCTCTTTTATTTCCAAGGGAAGATGCTTATGTTGCCTTGGAGGGTGCACTAATCCTTTGCCTTTGAATCCAGTACCAACCGGTATCATTCCCCCCAGAACAACGTTCTCTTTCAGGCCTTTCAACCAATCGATACGACCCCGGAGAGCCGCTTTTGCTAAAACTCGAGCAGTTTCCTGAAAACTCGCTTCAGATATGAAACTTTGAGTATTCAGAGACGCTCTAGTTATTCCCAATAAGACAGCTCGGTAACAGATCGCTTCTTCCAAAGCGCGTCCCATTCGTTCCGCTCGCAACAATCCAACGAGTTCTCCGGGTAAAAAAACATTAGACAGTCCGTCTTCTGAAACCAACACTTTGGAGGTTATTTGACGGACAATAATTTCAATATGCCTATTATGTATCTGCACGCCCTGGGATCGATAAACCTTTTGGATCTTATTAACTAAAGAGATACGACTTTGCACTATAGTTAGCTCAGCACCAATCAAGAATCCCCAAGGAATTCCAAGAATTCTTATTAGACATTTGTTCCAACCCTCCACCCTCTTTTTGAGATTCATTGATATTGAAGCAATTGAACGCACTTCTAACACCTGTTCCACTTTTGGAAGACCTTGCGTTATATCACCAGATCTTGATTTTTCATAGATAAATGTAACTAATGTATCTCCTTTAGAAAGCATTTTCCCATAATGACCATGCACAGTTGCTCCGGGGGTAGCCAAAAAGGGCTTAGCCGATCGTATTATTACAGAGTCAACTTGAACAATTAGAACTTGACCCGATTTTAGATGCGGTCCTTTTTTGGCTATCCGTACATTTTCACAAATAAACTGCCCAAGACTAATGATTGTAGATGACTTTTCACAACAAGTGTAATGCAAAAAATCCCAATTTAACTCAAATGGATTCAAAATGATGTTCTTGCACGGATCGGGCTTCACAATTTTCCCATTTTCATCCATTAAAAAATATTGAAGTACTTGAAAAGTCGGTTTCAAATTGTCAAGTTGGAAATAGTTAGTTACCAAGATCTGATTAGAAGTTATTAAATGTGAAAATGAATAAAAATTCGCAATTTGAAGATCTGTTCCTAAAGGACCCAACAATTTCCTAGTTGAAATTAGGGGGTCCTTGTGACTGAATTCTTTTATCACATCGGGAGACTTTACAGCGTTGAATGGACCTAGTCGCGAACAAGAACAATTGGATGCTGACAAAATTATCAAAGATTGGCATTCGTTATTTTGATTCAACAACGTATGGATAGTTCCTTGATGTTGGGTAAGGGATTCAAGAATCCTTGCTCTGGAATAGGAATAAATGGAAGAAAAAGGGTTGATCCTGGTGCGATCTGATTCACTCTCGGAGATCAACCCTGAACCCGATAGATCATTCCTTTTGATAGTATACGAAATAGGCGAGTTTGCTAAGTCGATTCTTAGAAAATCTTGAATCAAACCATTTGTCCTTATTTCAACAAAGGAAGCACGGGCCTCGTCGCTAGAAGAACTTTTTTTGTCTTGGTCCCAATTCAATACTAAACAAGTCCGAACTAATTGAATACCTGTCTCCGAACTTGCCCGAATTAGCGTGCCGTTTCCATAAAAGATATAATTGACAATTTGAAGTTGTACATTATCCCTTTCTTGCAGTCTATCCGGGGGTAAAAGTCTTACTAAATTTATCCCATCCGTTATTTTGTATGTGATTACAGGTCGAACTAAAACAAAATAGTTTCTCTTGGTAAGTGTGAGCCGTTGGATATAGAGCCATTTTTTGTCTTCCTTGGAATTTTTCTTTCCTGTTCTTGGTGGTATCAAAACGCCACTATGTTGGGAGATCTTTGCTGTCTTTCCAGGAAAATGGATATCTCCAGGAAAGATTCTAAGTTCAATTCTTTTTTTTTTTCTCTCCACTCGGACTAACCCGCCCACTCGACTTCTTGTCTTTAAAGTGATTGGTGTATCTCCTCCAATAATACTATTGTTTCGTACCAGTATCGAAGAAGATTCGGGTAAGAGATGCACTTCCTCGGGAATAAAAAAAAATCGATCGACTTTTATTGGGTCTTTTGGCTTTAATTCCGTGACTCCCCCATACTCAATGAAATCCTCTTTTTTGACGATTGACTGCATTTCGACTGGTTCATATTTAGTAATTCCCGAGTGCTTTCTTCTATATTGCGGATCATCGAAATATGCAAGAATACTGTTTTTACGGAAAATCCCATTGATTGGTATTTCAATTGAGATCCCCAAAGAGGGTGTTAGTTCGTTCTCGCGTTCTTGAATCGTTTGGAGTGGGATGATGAATCTATTTCTTCGCCGCTTTGCCAATAAATCAGAATTCGCGTCGAGAATGGTCGTATATCTGAGATTACAAAGACCCGTTATGATTCGATTACGTTCTGAAGAATTAGGAATCCCACCCCCCCTTTTCCCAGAACACTCCAACCTAAAGAATTTTGGTCTCGCTTGATTAGTAGTTCCTGAGGGGTTAGAAATAGATCTTCGTTTTCTAGAAAGAGAATGAGCGTTCATTTGATCTTGATCCTTGTGAATCGAAAGGGAGACGAGACTGGATCTCCATGGCTCCCCTAATAAGATCCATAAATGACTTGTTTTTGGTAAGAGATGAACATTCCCATATGTAAATTCCGATGCATGATATACATCGGTATTCCAATGCATTTCGCCCTCTGAATCAGAATAAATATGTTTTCGAACCTTCTCTTTAACACTCAAAGTGGCTGTTCCTGCGCGCATCTCAGCAATTACTTGCTCTGATTCTACATATTGATCATTTTGAACTAAAAGAAAACTTTTGGACGGAATACGCACATTGTGCATAATATCTTCACTCTCAATAGTTACATA